AATGAAATGCCTGAAAAAGGATTATTTTGATAGAATAAAACATGTAAAACTTATTACTTTCATTATTTTTATAGTTAATAGAATTAAACTATTACTAAAAATTTCAAAAATTTTTGTACATCTTATACTAAACCATAAAAAGATAAGCTAAATAAAGCTTTTAGGCTCATACCCTAAATATGAATTTAAAATTCTCTTTTTAATAAACAAAAATTTTAAAATCTTATTTTATAATTTATTATTTCTTAGAACATTAATTTCTATCTCAGCAACCTCCTGAATAGGAATATGAATTGGTTTAGAAATAAATCTATTAGCAATTATTCCATTAATATACAGAAATTTAACAATTACTTCTTCTGAAGCATCCGTTAAATATTTTATTGTTCAAACAATCGCTTCATCAATTATTATTATTAACATTACACTAGTCATAATAAATTTTAATATATCAAGAAATATAAATTTAATTAATTTGAGTTTAATTATAATAAATTCTGCTTTTTTAATCAAAATTGGAATAGCCCCATTTCATTTTTGATTTCCAGAAATTATTCATGGTTTAAATTGAATTAATTCAATAATTATTTTAACTTGACAAAAAATTGCTCCAATAATTCTTTTTATATTTAATATAACAAATAACTCTTTTACTATTTTTATTATTATTACTTCTGCTATTATTAGAAGAGTTTCTAGATTAAATATAATTAATTTAAAAAAAATTTTAGCGTTCTCCTCTATTAATCATATAAGATGAATAATAAGAATAATGGTTTTCAGAAAAATAATTTGAATTATATATTTTATTATTTACACTTTATCAACAATAATCTTAATTTTATTTATAAATAAATTTAAAATTTTATTTGTTAATCAAATTTCATTATTAAATAATAAAAAAGAAATAATTATATTCTTTATGCTTGGATTTATTTCATTTATAGGATTGCCCCCAACAATCGGATTTATTTCTAAATGATTAACAATTCAAGTTTTAATTTGAGAAAACTGATTATTTTTATCTATTATTTTAATTTTACTAACAACTTTAATAATTTTTATTTATTTTCAAATAATAATTTCTTCAATTTTGTTTAATTCAAAAAAAAATAATTTTTTCTTTTTTAATAAAATATTATTTTCTAATTTAACTATTATTAATCTATTTAACATTTTAGGAATAGTTTTAATCACTTTAATATTTAATTTTTAATTTACTAAATAACAAATTTAAATTTTATTGTAAGGTCACATTAATAGGTTTAGTTAAAATTTTGGCTAAATTAAATTTAGGTTTAGTTGAAATTTTGGCTAAATCAAATTTAGGTTTAGTTGAAATTTTGGCTAAATCAAATTTAGGTTTAGTTGAAATTTTGGCTAAATCAAATTTAGGTTTAGTTGAAATTTTGGCTAAATCAAATTTAGGTTTAGTTGAAATTTTGACTAAATCAAATTTAGGTTTAGTTGAAATTTTGACTAAATCAAATTTAGGTTTAGTTGAAATTTTGACTAAATCAAATTTACTTAAAAGTAAAATTTAAAGGATTTAAGTTAACAAAAACTAATAACCTTCAAAGTTATCATTAAATAAGTAAATTTAAGCCTTAGAATAAAAATATTCACCTTTAAATTTGCAATTTAAAATCAAGTTTATGAATATAAGACTTAAAGATCAAACTTAAATATTAAAAATTTGAATCTTATTTTTAGTGAAAGAAAAATTTTTCATAAATAAATTTACAATTTATCGCTTTAGATCAGCCATTTCACTTAATAAATGATTATTCTCAACAAATCATAAAGATATTGGAACATTATATTTTATTTTTGGAGCCTGATCAGGATCTTTAGGATTAGCCTTAAGATTATTAATTCGAGCTGAATTAGGAACACCAGGAACTTTAATTGGTAATGATCAAATTTATAACGTAATTGTTACAGCTCATGCTTTTATTATAATTTTTTTTATAGTTATACCTATTATAATTGGGGGATTTGGAAACTGACTAGTTCCATTAATATTAGGAGCTCCAGATATAGCTTTCCCTCGAATAAACAATATAAGATTTTGATTTTTACCTCCTTCTTTAATATTTTTATTAATAAGAAGAATAGTAGAAAGAGGGGCAGGAACAGGATGAACTGTTTATCCTCCTCTTTCTGCTAATATTGCTCACAGAGGCCCTTCTGTAGATTTAGCTATTTTTAGACTTCACATAGCTGGTATTTCTTCGATTCTAGGAGCAGTAAACTTTATTTCTACAATTTTAAATATAAAGCCTCCTAGAATAAAGTTTGATCAAATGCCTTTATTTGTCTGATCAGTAGGAATTACTGCATTATTATTACTTTTATCTCTTCCTGTTCTTGCTGGGGCTATTACAATACTTTTATCAGACCGAAATTTAAATACATCCTTCTTTGATCCTATAGGAGGAGGAGACCCAATTTTATACCAACATTTATTTTGATTCTTTGGTCATCCAGAAGTTTATATTTTAATTTTACCAGGATTTGGTTTAATTTCTCATATTGTTTCTCAAGAAAGAGGAAAAAAGGAAACATTTGGATGTATTGGTATAATTTATGCTATACTAGCAATTGGATTATTAGGGTTTGTTGTTTGAGCTCATCATATATTCACAGTTGGAATAGATGTTGATACTCGAGCTTACTTCACTTCAGCTACTATAATTATTGCTGTTCCAACAGGAATTAAAATTTTTAGTTGATTAGCAACTCTTCACGGATCAAAAATTAGTTGAACTCCTCAAATACTCTGAGCAACTGGATTTATTTTTCTTTTCACAGTAGGAGGATTAACAGGAGTAATTTTAGCTAACTCTTCAATTGATATTATTCTTCATGATACTTATTATGTAGTAGCTCATTTCCATTATGTTTTATCAATAGGAGCGGTATTTGCTATTATAAGAGGTTTAGTTCATTGATTTCCTTTAATTACAGGAGTAAATTTAAACCAAGCTCACTTAAAAATTCAATTTTTTTCTATATTTATTGGTGTAAATTTAACATTTTTTCCTCAACATTTCTTAGGTTTAAGAGGAATACCTCGACGTTACTCTGATTACCCTGATTTATTCATATCATGAAATATTGTTTCATCAATTGGTTCACTAATTACTACAATTAGAGTAATTTTTTTTATTTATATTATTTGAGAAAGATTTGTTTCTTTAAATAAATCAGTTTATTCAATTCAATTACCTTCTTCAATTGAATGATACCAAAAAACTCCCCCTATAGAACACAGTTATCCTGAGCTTCCAATAATTAAAATCTATCTAATATGGCAGATTAGTGCAATGAATTTAAGATTCATATATAAAAATTATTTTTTTTTATTAGAAAAATGATAACATGACTAGATCTAAATTGTCAGAATAGAGCAACTCCATTAATAGAACAACTTTCTTTTTTTCATAATAATACTATAATAATTTTAATTATTATTACAATTATTGTTGCCTATATAATAATTTCTATTGCTTTTAATAACAAGACAAATCGATTTCTTTTAGAAAATCAACAAATTGAGTTAATTTGAACTATTACTCCAGCTTTAACCCTTCTTTTAATTGCTTTACCTTCACTTAAAATTCTCTATATACTTGAAGAAACTTTAAAGCCTAATCTTTCAATTAAATCAATTGGTCATCAATGATTTTGATCTTATGAATATTCAGATTTCAAAAATATAGAAATTGAATCTTATCTTTTAAATAGAGAAAATTCAACAAATAACTTTAATTTTCGACTTCTTGATGTAGATAACCGACTTGTTTTACCTTATTTTTCCCAAATTCGAATAATTGTTACATCAACTGATGTTATTCATTCTTGAACAATCCCATCTATAGGTTTAAAAGTTGATGCCACTCCTGGGCGATTAAACCAAATTGTATTTTTTCTAAATCGATCAGGTTTATTTTTTGGTCAATGTTCAGAAATTTGCGGAACTAATCATAGTTTCATACCAATTGTTATTGAAAGAATTTCTCCTAATCATTTTATTAAATGATTAAAAAATAGATTATAATTTTTCATTAGATGACTGAAAGTAAGTACTGGTCTCTTAAACCATTTTATAGTAATTTAACATTTACTTCTAATGAAAAATTTAGTTAAATTTATAACATTAGTTTGTCAAACTAAAATTATTTTAAAAAATAATTTTTTATTCCACAAATAGCCCCATTAAGCTGATTAAACTTATTTATCTATTTTATTATAGTATTTATATTTTTTAATTCATTAAATTATTTTTTTTATAATAAATCTTCTATTTCTCAAGAGAAAAAAAATTTAAAAAAAATAATTAGATCTTCCTGAAAATGATAAGAAACCTTTTTTCTTCATTTGATCCATCTTCAAGAATAAATTTATCATTAAATTGATTAAGAGCTTTATTAAGAATTCTTATCTTACCAACAATTTTTTGATTAATTCCATCACGAATCTCAATAATATGAAATAAAATTTTGTTTCTTTTAAATAAAGAATTTAAAATTTTATTAAACCTTAAAAATAATAAAGGTTCAACTTTAATTTTTATTTCTCTTTTTACAATTATTTTAATTAATAATTTAACAAGACTATTCCCATATGTATTTTCATCAACTAGACATATAACAATAAATTTATCACTAGCTTTGCCCGTATGATTAAGATTTATACTTTTTGGATGAATCAATAATTATATTCATATATTTGCCCATTTAGTTCCTCAAGGAACTCCCCCAGCTTTAATACCATTCATAGTATGCATTGAAACAACTAGAAATATTATTCGACCTTTAACTTTAGCTATTCGTTTAACAGCTAATATTATAGCAGGTCATCTACTCTTAACCCTTCTAGGAAATTCAGGAAGTAAAATTTCTTATATAATTTTATCAATTCTAATTATTTCACAATTAATACTTTTTGTCCTTGAATCTGCTGTTGCCATAATTCAAGCATATGTATTTTCAATTTTAAGAACTTTATACTCTAGAGAAGTAAATTAATGAAAAATAATCACTCCTTTCACCTTGTAGATGTAAGACCATGACCTATTTTAGGAGCCTTTAGCTCCTTCTCTTTATTAATAGGTATAACAAAATGATTTCATATATATGATAACAAACTTTTAATATTAAGAATAATTACAACTCTTATAATTATATACCAATGATGGCGAGATGTAACACGAGAAGGATCTTTTCTTGGATTACATTCATCTTTTGTTTCAAATGGTTTACGATGAGGAATAATTTTATTTATTACTTCTGAAGTATTTTTTTTTCTATCTTTCTTTTGAAGATTTTTTCATAGAAGATTATCCCCATCTATTGAATTAGGGATAAATTGACCTCCAATAGGAGTTGAAACTTTTAATCCTATTCATATTCCTCTATTAAATACCTTAATTTTAGTTAGATCAGGAATTACTATTACTTGATCACATCATAGATTAATAGAAAATAATTATAGACAAGCTGTTATTAGACTTGCTTTAACAATCATTTTAGGAATTTATTTTTCTATACTTCAGGCTTATGAATATTTTAATTCAAGTTTTACTATAGCAGATTCTGTTTATGGTTCAACATTTTTTATAGCAACAGGATTCCATGGCCTTCATGTTTTAATTGGAACAATTTTTTTAGCAACTTGTTTTTTTCGACTAAAAAATATTCATTTTTCAAAAATTAATCATTTTGGATTTGAGGCTGCTGCTTGATATTGACATTTTGTTGACGTAGTTTGATTATTCCTTTATTTATCTATTTATTGATGAGGAAGGTAAACTATTTATATAGTATAATTTTATTATCTTTAACTTCCAATTAAAAGATCTTTTTAAAGTATAAATAATTCTAACGTTAAGAATATTAATATTTATAATTTTTATTATTACAATTATCTTAATCGTAATTGTTAATATTTTTGCAAAAAAATCTTTAATTGATCGGGAAAAATCTTCACCATTCGAGTGCGGTTTTGACCCTAAGTCTTTTCCTCGTAGTCCATTCTCATTACAATTTTTTTTAATTGCAATAATTTTTTTAATTTTTGATATTGAAATTTCTCTTATTATTCCTATAATTATTCTTTTAAAAATTTCAAGACTAGTAAATTTTAGTATTCTAATTATATTTTTTCTATTAATCCTAATTATTGGTCTAGTTCATGAATGAAATCAAGGATCATTAGCTTGAGCTAAATAGTTAAATTAGGATAATAATTTAAATTAAAATATTTAATTTGCATTTAAAAAATATTGTAAAATTTATCTTAAATAAGAATCAATATGTTGAACCTAGTTTCGACCTAGACCTTAGATGAATAATCATCCTTATTTAATTGAAACCAAAGAGAGGTATATTACTGTTAATAATAAAATTGAGATTTTATCTCCAATTAAAGAAATATATTAATTAAGAAAAAGCTTCTAACTTTTTTCTTTAGCAGTGAAATTCTGTTAATATTTCTTTTTATACTACTAAAATTTGTTAATTTATATAGTTTAAAAAAAACCTTACATTTTCATTGTAAAATTATATTATTTATTATAAATATTTTAAAGTTAAAAACTTCCTTGATATCTTCAATATCATGCTCTTAAATATAAGCTATTAAAATTATTTAAATTATTTGAATATAAATAATTCAAACTAAAAAAATAAATATATAAATTTTAATATTACTAATTAAAAAAGATTGAAAATTTATTGATATATTTTTAAAATTAAAATAAATATTTTGTCTTCCAGCAAATTCTAATCATCCTTGATCAATAAATTTCTTATATTCTAAACCTATATTTAAAAATTTAAAGTTTAGGCCTAAAGTTGAAATAACAGGTAAATTTCATATTCCAGAAACAAATATATAAAAATATAAACTCTTATTTATAAAAATATAAATATAATTAAAAAATCTTGATAAATAATTGCCAATTAAAATTCCTATAAAAATATAAATTAAAACCATAAACTTCATAACTAAAGGAATACAAATAAAATATAAAGAATCAAATATTATTCAATTTATTATTCTACCACCAAAAATAACAAAAAAAATTAAACCTATTATCCCCTTTAATATAATTTTTCCCTCTATAATATTTATATAAACCATTAAATTATTTTTTCTTATTAAAACATATTTGGTTAATCGATAAGAATATCTAACTGTTAATCCAATTGAAAAATAAAAAACAAAATAAACAAACAAATTTAAATAAGTTATAGACATAAATTCTAAAATTAAATCCTTAGAGTAAAATCCAGTTAAAAAAGGTAATCCGCATAAAGAAAGATTAGAAATATTTAAAAATAAACAAGTTAAAGGTATTTGTATTGATAAGCCTCCTATAAAACGAATATCTTGGCATCCTCCTAAATTATGAATAATTATTCCTATACATATGAATAATAAAGCTTTAAATAAAGCATGTATTAATAAATGATAATATGCTAGAATGTAATCTCCTAATGATAAGACTCTAATTATTAATCCAAGTTGTCTTAAAGTTGATAAAGCAACAATCTTCTTTAAATCATATTCAAAATTAGCTCCTAATCCTGCTATAAATATAGTTAGTAAAGAAACAAATAGTAAAAATATTAATATATAATAATTTATTGAATAATTAAAACGAATTAATAAATAAACACCTGCAGTAACCAGAGTTGATGAATGAACCAAAGAAGATACTGGTGTTGGAGCAGCTATAGCTGCAGGAAGTCATGAAGAAAAAGGAATTTGAGCTCTTTTTGTTATTCCAGCTAAAATTACAAACATTATAATTAAATTTATATAATAGTCATTTGATTTAAAATCTAAATAATAAATAAAATTTCAACTTCCATAATTCATTATTCAAGCAATTCTTATTAATAAGGCTACATCACCAATTCGATTTGATAAAGCTGTTAATATACCTGCATTAAAAGATTTAATATTTTGATAATAAATTACTAAACAATAAGAAATTAAACCTAATCCATCTCAACCAAGTAAAATTCTAATCAAATTTGGTCTAATAATTAAAAACATTATAGAAATTACAAATATCACCACTAAAGTAATAAAACGATTTAAATTTAAATCTCCTAATATATATTCATATCTATAATAAATAACTATAGAAGAAATTAACAAAACAAAACTTATAAAAAGTAAAGATATTCAATCTAATAAAATTGATATACAAACAATTGAAGAATTTAAACTAAAAACTTCGTATTCAATAAATAAAGAAAAATCATTTAAGTAAAATAATATTCTTAAAGTAAAATTAATAAGTATAAATATAAAAATATAACCATATCATAAAATTATTTAAAATACTAAAATATAACTTTGATTCCACAAATCAATATTTTTATTAAACTATTTAAATTTAAATAAACTTAGACTATAAAATCTCTAACAAAAACCAATAAATTTAATGGGACCCAGTGAAGTAATAAAGTTAAATATTCACGAATATACCCTGAATAAAAATAAAAAATTAAATTTCTTGTTTTACCATGTTGTCTAAAAGAGTATATATATAAACTATAAGAAGCTCTAAAAAAAGAAACTAGTATAATAATAATAACCAAATAAATATTTCATCAAATTATACTATTAATAATTATAATTTCTCCCAGTAAATTTAAAGAAGGAGGGGCTGCTATATTTGATGAACAAAATAAAAATCATCAAAAGGTTATATTAGGTATATAATTAATTAAACCTTTTCCTAAAAATAGCCTTCGTCTTCCCAAACGTTCGTAAGTTATATTAGATAAACAAAAAAGTCCTGAAGAGCAAAGACCATGGGCTAGTATTATAATAAAAGCCCCTGTAACTCCTCATATTCTAAAAGAAAAAATTCCTGCTAAAACTAAACCTATATGAGAAACAGAAGAATAAGCAATTAAAGCCTTTATATCTCTTTGAACTAAACATATTAAAGAAACAATTAATCTTCCAACTAAACTTAATGAAATAAAAATAATACTTAAATCATTAATAATAAAAATAAAAATTTTTATTAAACGAATTAATCCGTATCCACCAAGCTTTAATATAATACCAGCTAAAATTATAGATCCAGAAACTGGGGCTTCAACATGAGCTTTAGGGAGTCATAAATGAACAAAATATATAGGAATCTTAACTATAAAAATTATAGTTAAACAAAAAAACAATAAATAAGAATTTAAATTTATTAATTTAAAAAAATCTAAAGAATTAAATTTTATATATAAATAAAAAATTGAAATTATTATAGGTAAAGAAGTTAATAATATATAAAAAAATATATAAATACCAGCCTGAATTCGTTCAGGCTGATACCCTCATCCTAAAATTAAAATCAAAGTTGGAATTACACTAATTTCAAAAAAAATATAAAAAATTAATAAATTTATTGATCTGAAAACTATATATAATCTAATTATTAAAATTATTAATATTAAAATAAATATATTTCTATAAAAATTAGTTGTAATAATCTTTTCTCTAGCCAAAATTATTAATCCTAAAATTCATAATGTTAATAGAATAAAAAAGTACGAAATATAATCACATCCTAAAAATATAGAAACAGAGAAAAAACTTTTTCTAAAAGAAAAAGTTAATAAAAATATAAAAAATAAAGTAAAAAATAAAATAGAAATTATTCATTCTATCTTTTTTTTAAAACTTAAAGGAATCAAAAAAATCATAAAAAATAAAAATTTTATCATAAAACATTAAAAGATTGAAAATAATCATTTCCATGAGATCGAATTAAAGATACTAAAATAGAAAGACCTAAAGTTCCCTCACAAACTCTTATAGTTAAAAAAATCATAATAAAATAATATTCATAATTTATATAAGTTATTATAATAAATAGACCAAAATAAATATAAATAACTAAAAATTCTAAGCTTATTAATATCAATAATAAATGCTTAGATTTTAAAGTTAAAACAATTAACCTAATTAAACATATAAAAAAAAATAAAATAATAAGTTTTAATAGTTTAAATAAAACACTGATCTTGTAAATCAGAAATATGTAATAACTTTTAAAACTTCAAAGAAATTTATATTTAAATATCTTTAATCTCCAAAATTAATATTTTTATTAAACTATTCTTTGATTAATGATAATATTATTAGTATTTTTTATTGTATTCCTTGCAATAATTCCTCTTTTTATTAATCACCCATTATCTGTAGGATTAACACTTCTTATTCAAACAATCTTAATTGCTATAATTACAGGTTTAATATCACTAAATTTTTGAATTTCTTATCTTTTATTTCTAGTAATAGTAGGAGGGATATTAATTTTATTTATATACATAACAAGAATTGCATCAAATGAAAAATTTTATTTTTCTAAATCTTTAATAATTTTAACTATTTCATATTTTTGTTTAATAATATTTTTTCTATTATTTAAATCAGACTTTAGAATTTACTGAATAAAAAATTTTGACTCTTTAGAATTATTAAATTTTTCTTTATATGAATATTCCCCCAATAAATATTTTATTAACAATTCAAAATTTATTTTAAGAATTTTAATTGTTTATTTATTTATTACACTTATTGCTATTGTTAACATTTCTAGAAACAATTTTGGGCCATTACGACAAAAACTTTAATGAAAATAATAAAAAAAAATGTTATTTTAAGATTAGTTAATAGAACATTAATTGATTTACCAACCCCAAGAAACATTTCTATTATATGAAATTTTGGATCCCTTCTAGGACTTTGTTTAGGAATTCAAATTTTAACAGGACTATTTTTAACTATACACTACTGTCCTAATATTAATTTAGCCTTTGATAGAGTTGTTCATATTATACGAGATGTAAACTATGGATGACTAATTCGAACAATACACGCCAATACTGCCTCTCTATTTTTTATTTGTTTATATATACATATTGGACGAGGAATATATTATAGATCTTATTTTTTAAAAGAAACGTGAAATGTTGGAGTAATTCTTGTTTTATTAGTTATAGCAACAGCATTTTTAGGATATGTATTACCATGAGGGCAAATATCATTCTGAGGGGCAACAGTAATTACTAATTTAATTTCTGCAGTACCCTATTTAGGAAATTATATTGTTCAATGAGTTTGAGGAGGATTCGCTATTGATAATGCTACCTTAAATCGATTCTTTGCTTTTCATTTTATTTTGCCCTTTGTGATTATAGCAATAGCAATGGTTCATTTAATTTTTCTTCACCAAACAGGTTCTAATAATCCATTAGGGACAAAAAGAGATTTATACAAAGTTGAATTTCATCCTTACTTTTCTTTTAAAGATTTAGCTGGCTTTCTAATTGCAATTATAGGATTAATAATTTTACTTATAATTAATCCTAATATATTAGGTGATCCAGATAATTTTATTCCTGCTAATCCATTAGTTACTCCCCCTCATATTAAGCCAGAATGATACTTTTTATTTGCTTACGCAATTCTACGTTCAATTCCTAATAAACTAGGAGGAGTTTTAGCATTATTATTTTCTATTTTAATTTTATTCTGTTTACCATTTCTTAAAAAAAAAATTCAAAATAATAAATTTTATCCAATTAATAAAATTTTAACATGAATCTATTTTATTATAGTGTTTCTTCTTACTTGAATTGGAGCTTGTCCAGTTGAAGACCCATATATTTTAATTGGACAAATTTTAACAGTATTATATTTTGTTAAATTCCCAATTTTATTTTTTTCATCTTGAATATGAGACAAAATTATATTCAATTAAATTATTTAACCAATAGTTAGTTAATGAACTTGAAATAAGTATATATTTTGAAAATATAAAAAAAGATAATTAATTCTTATTAACTTTAAGTTACTAAATTTTATTAACTAAACAATAAAAGTAAAAAAGAAAAGTTTAAGCCCAAAAAAGTAAAATAAGTAAAATAAAGAAATAGATAAAAAACTTTTTCAAGCTAAATATATTAATTTGTCATAACGGAAACGAGGGAGAGTTCCACGAACTCAAATAAATAAAAAAGAAATAAAAACTACATATAAAAATATAAAAAATCTAAAAAAATTTGCTCCTATAAAAAATATAACAAATATAAATCTCATAAATAAAATATTAGCATATTCAGCTATAAAAATTAATGCAAATCCCCCTCTTCTATACTCAACATTAAATCCAGATACTAATTCTGATTCCCCCTCTGCAAAATCAAAAGGAGTACGATTTGTTTCAGCTAATCTAGAAACAAATCATACTAATCCTAAAGGAATTCCTATAAAAATAAATCAAATTATCTGCTGATATAAATAAAGTTCATATAATCTAAATCTGGAAATTAAAACTAAAAATGATATTAAAATCAAAAAAAATCTAACTTCATAAGAAATAGTTTGTGCAACAGCTCGTATGCCCCCAAGTATTGAATAATTAGAATTAGAAGATCATCCCGAAATTATAATTATATAAACACCCAATCTTGAACAACAAATAAAAAATAAAATACCAAAAGAAAAATTTAGAAAATAAGTTGATAAAGGAAAACATAATCATATTGATAAAGCTAAAAATAATCTTAAAACAGGAGAAAAATAATATATTAAATAATTAGATAAAATTGGATTAGTTTGTTCCTTAGAAAAAAGCTTAATTGCATCTCTAAAAGGTTGTAAAATTCCTATAAATCCTACTTTATTAGGGCCTTTACGAATTTGAATATACCCAAGAACTTTACGCTCTAACAAAGTTAAAAAAGCTACTCCTACTAATACCCCAACAACCATTAATAAAAGATTAAAAATAATGAGAAAAAAATCATTTATAAAAATAAAAATTTATTACCTGTAAAATTTACATAAAAAGATTCTAAATCAATTGCACTAATCTGCCAAAGTAACTAATTTTATTCAAAAATTAAATATTATATCAAATTTTTGGTCCTCTCGTACTAAAAAATTTTATTAATTTAAAGATAGAAACCAACCTGGCTTACACCGGTTTAAACTCAGATCATGTAAAATTTTAAAAGTCGAACAGACTCAATTATTTAGCTTCTACACCAATAATAAATTTTAATCCAACATCGAGGTCGCAAACAAATTTTTAAATAAGAACTTCAAAAATATATTACGCTGTTATCCCTAAGGTAATTTATTTTAATTTTAATATATAGATTTTAAATTTATATATAAATAATTTAATTAAATAAAAAAGTTTAATTAATTTTTTAATCACCCCAACCAAATAATTTATAATTATTTAAATATTAATAATTCTAAATAAATTAAATACTATAAATTATAAAACTCTATAGGGTCTTCTCGTCTTTTAAAAACATTTTAGCCTTTTAACTAAAAAGTTAATTTCAAATTTTAATAATATTGAGACAGTAATTTTCTCGTCCAATCCTTCATTCCAGCTTTCAATTAAAAAACTATTTATTATGCTACCTTTGTACAGTCAAAATACTGCAGCTATTTAAATCTAATTCATTGAGCAGACTAGACTTTATATTTTTTTCAAAAAGACATGTTTTTAATAAACAGGCGAAAAATAAATTTGCCGAGTTCCTTAATATTACCTTTCAAAAACATTTATATAATAAAAATTTATTTACTAATTTAATCATAAACACAACAATTATAATCATTTAATTATTTATTTTAATAAAAAATATAAAATAATTATAAATCCAAAATATTCATATTATAACTTTTACATTATTAAAAAGATTAACAACATTAGTTAAACTAAAATACAAATTTTTATTTAAAATTTTTATTAATTAAATTTAAAGCTTATCCCCTAAATTTGTTAATAATAAAATATATAAACTAATAATTAGAATAAAAAATTTTATTTTTTAAATTAAATTTATTTCTTAAAAAACTAGATATATTAATAAACGAAAAACATTTCATTACTAAAAATTTATAATTAAAATTTATAAAACAATTAAAAAATAAATTCTTAGATCTTATTAATTCGAGAAAATTAAACTATTTAATTTTAATTAAATTAACCCTGATACACAAGGTACAAAAAATAAATTTTTCTTTTATATATTTAAATATTTAAAATTTTCATTTTCATTACTATTCTACTATTATAATTTTTATTTTTTAATTTATTAAACTAAAAATAAAGTTTATTCTAAAATTTATAAAAAATAAATTTGTCAACATCTAATTATATTGAAAATCAATAAATCCTTTTAATGTAAATAAAAAACTTCCTTAAAGCTTTAATTAGATCTAACTAGATACACTTTCCAGTACATCTACTATGTTACGACTTGTTCCAATTTAAATGAAAATGACGGGCAATATGTGCACATTTTAGAGCAAATTATCAGATTTTAAATTTTTTAATCTTACAACCAAATCCTCTTTCATAAAATTTATTTAAATTTTTAATCAAAATTTTAAAATTAATATTGTAATCCATAGTTTCTTTTAAAAACTGCACCTTGATCTGAAATAAATTTTTTATATAAAATATTAGAATATTTATATTCTAATAAAATATTCATTTAAAACGACGATATACAAACATTATTAAAAGTAAAATAAATCGTGGATTATCAATTATACTACAGATTCCTCTGAATTGAATAAAATACCGCCAAATTTTTTAATTTTTAAGATCTTAAACTTTTAATATTTTAAATTTTAAATTTACAAAATCAAATAATAGGGTATCTAATCCTAGTTTTTCTATAAAATTTCATAAAATCATTATAAAACAATTAAATATCATTAATATTAAAATTTCACTTAATAAAATTAAATCTAAATTAATAAAAAAACAATTTATTACATTTAGAATTTATTATTTAACTTTATTTGTTTAACCGCAATTGCTGGCACAAATTTAATTAAAATTTTTTTATATTCCTAAATTATCCTTTAAAAAATATTAAATTAAAATTATTAACTAAAATTTTAAAACTATTTAAAAATAAATTTTTTTATAATATAAATATAAACAAATAATATTCAAGCCAAAATAAAACTTTTTTAAATTAAAATATAAAATTAAATATAAAAATATTAATATTAAATAAATTAATATTTTATAATTTAATAAAATCAATAAACTAAATTTTAATATAAAAATAATATTTTTATTATAAATCTTAAGGTACTAAAATTTATTAATTTCCTATCGTAAAATTTCTAAATTTCGCCCCCAAAATTTAGTATCGTCCTAAAAGCAATTAAATTATTAAAGTTATACCCCCAAGTATAAGTTAAGAAAACAATAAAAATTATTTTTATTAAAAATAATTTAAAATTAAATATTTTTATTAAAACATTTAATTTTTATTATTTTAAAATAAAAATTAATTTTTATTTTAATTATTTTAAAAACTTTAAAATTACTTATATATTCAAAAATTAACTTGTAAATATTTATACATAATTTATAAATACTCCTAAATATTTTATTTTTTAATTTAAATTTTATTTTTTTATTCTATTAATGTGGCCTTACAATTTTTTTTTTTAAAATTGTCATTATTATATATATATAATTATTTATTATTAATATATTATTAATAATTATAAAATTTAAAATAATAATTAAATTAAATATATAAATTTTTATAATTATTATATATATATATAATATATAATTATTAATATATAATATATAATTATTATTAATATATAAAAATTAAATATTTATATAGTAAGAATTAATATTCGTATATTGGACTTTATATTAAATATATTAATATAAAGGTTATATATACTATAAATAATATCGGATATATTTATAACTAACTATTTAATATTTATATAATAATATGTTTTTTATTTCTTTCTTATTAAACGGTTCTTAGCCTTATAATATGTTGGGTATATATTTAGATCTTGAATAGACATAAAATCTTGCTCTCACTCTTATGTTTTAATATACAATATATAAATAATCTTTTATATATATATAAATAATATATTAATATAAAAAATTAGTTAATAAAATATTTTCTATATATTAAGTCACTATAGTTATATTAAAAATATATCTATATAAATATTAAATTTTTAATAAACGAAAAACCGAAATTTTTCAAAAATGATTTTTACCCATTCCTTGGTTTCTCTGTTTAAAAAGTTGTTTTTTTGCCATTTTCATAAATTTTAGTACCTTAAAAGTAAGATTAAAAAATAAAATAAAGAAAAAATTTTATAAATCTGTAGTAAATTCTTTACACAAAATTTTTTAATA